TTTTATTTTCTTTTGAAAAATAAGAAATGGATTTCTTTGGAGTAATGAGAAAACTATTCCAATTATGATATTTGTGAAAAAATAATCGCAAGAAATGCAAAAGGGGAACATCTTGAATCCAGTATTGAAGGATTTGAACCAAGATTTCCATATGGATGGGATGGGGTATTAGTATATCTGATACATAATTTAAATGAAATAATTTGTCCTCCAAAAAAGGAAAAACGGAATGAATAGATCGTAAATTATGAGATTTTTTTTTTCCTTTCTTTTCAAAAAAAGATAATAATCGCAACGAGAATGGAATTTCTACAATAATTCCAAAACCTTCTGATATCATCAGAGAATCAAAATGGGAATAAAAAAAATTGTTATGGTGGTCATCAACAAATCGATTTTGGGTAGAATCATTAACCGCGGAAAGAAAATAATTTTGTTTATAAATTCGAATAATTAAACGTTTCACAAGTGCTAAACTGGATTTACTGTCATAATCAAAAACTTCCATAGGTTCGTAAAAAATCGAACCATTTAAACCACGATCATGAGCAAGTGCATAAATATACTCCTGAAAGAGAAGCGGGTATAAGAAGGGCTGTTGCCTAGATTTATTCTTTTCTAAATATCCTTGTAATTCTTTCATTTAGTTACATTTCTACTTTACTTGAAGTATAAGCAAGCAGGAACATTTCTTAGGTTATCAAATAATACATAGTGCAATACGGTCAAAACAGAGTATGTATTATGTATATATTATTATTATATAATATATATAATATAATATATATAATAATAAGAAAAAACATATACCCCCGGAAACGGGAAGTCCGCTCAACAGATTTTTTCCTCTCTTCTTCTATCCAACCAATTGGTTTTTCTTCGTTATAATTACAAGAGAGTCCAAAATCCTTTATTTTTGCAACCTAATCGCTCTTTTGATTTTGGAACAAATTCTTTTTATCAGTATACTGTTTCTTCTACACATTCGTCCAAAATCCATAATATAGATTGAATAGTTAGGATTAAAAAAAAAAAAAAGAATAAATAAAAAATTCTATTTTTTTTATTACGACATGCTGCTTTTTCCATTCATTACCTTTCAGGATCAGTCGTGGTCTTATAGACTCTACCAATAGTCTGGACGAATTCGTTGCTTCATCCAAAAATGTGTAAAAGATCATAGTCGCACTTAAAAGCCGAGTACTCTACCGTTGAGTTAGCAACCCCAATAAATATGTAGATATGATCAAAAAAAAATTAAATTGCACAACTCCATCAAAACGTTGAACTAGCAAGAATAACAATTTTCGGTTCAATTATAAAGACCAAAATACGAAAATGGGCAGATAAAAAAAAAGGATTCCGACTATAAATAAATGTCAAAATTGCTGAACCATTCTTTTTTTTGTTAAGACGTATAGAAATCCGAGAAAAATCCATTGACTGAAGTGAAGAAAAAACAAGAGTAGGTCGAGATAAACGGATCCATTTATCTACGATGATCGAATTATATTTCTTCAATCCAACATTGTCAATATGAATAGAATTCTGGGTCAACAAATTGATAAATAAATCAAATAAAGACTTGTGTTGGATTGGCACAAGATAAAAAAGAAATTTAGATAAAAAATAAGAACGAGGTGAGGTAGAGAAAAAAATATCAGATTTATTAAATTCAATCAATAGAGGTCCAATAAACAAGAATTTCTATTTGTTTGTTGGGGGATTCCCCCAAAAAAGAGAGAAAAATAAAGATATTTAAGATTAAGTATGAATAGAAGAAGAAAAGGAAAACTTGTAAGTCAAAAATTTCACAAAAATAGATACTAGTTAACCTCCCCTTTTTATTCATTAATTTTGTTTTTCCTTTAATTAACTCGAAGTTGTTTCTTGAAATAATTCTGCCTTCCTTAAAATATCATGAACAGTTCCTGTAGGTTGAGCGCCTTTTTTAAGGAAGTATCGAATAGCGGGAACATTTAAATAAGTTTGATTCTGTATCGGATCGTAAAAACCTACTTTTCGAAGATCTCTTCCCTCTCTTCGGGATCGAGCATCAATTGCAACGATTCGATAGATCGCTCATTGGGATAGATATAAATAAATAATGCCCCCCCTAGAAACGTATAGGAGGTTTTCTCCTCATACGGCTCGAGAAAAATGGTTCTAATTTCTGTATGTATATAATAGCAAATAGATCCATAAGAGCATGATGATTTGAGTCATTTTTTTTTTGTTCTTATTTACATTTACACTTACAGAAAAAAGGAAGTCTCATTTGTACTCATAACTCAAGTTGGATAATTCGTAAAGAGTTTGAAGTGAAATCTTTAGAAATTTATTGAGTGGTCTCTAACCTTTTTTGTTTGTATCATCTCGAATCTATTTTTTTCCTCATTCTAATAAAAAGATTGAGACAATTAATGAAAATTGTGTTTCCTTGTTCCGGAATCCTGTCTCTTTACTTTGTTAAGTTAAATCGTTGGGTTTAGACATTACTTCAGTGATTCTTACTCCTTTCAAAATGGCAGCAACATACCTTTTGTTTTTTGTTATTTCTTTGTATGGAAAAGAAATACGAATGTTTGTAATACACTTTATATCGAATTCCCAATTCCCACAAATTTTACTTTCTTTTTAGTTCAAACTTGTTCAAATTTTAACCTTTCGATATACTTACAAAGTTGGTCTAACTTATTAATTGTTACTAACCATAGATTTTCCCCCCAATAAATGAATAAATCAAATATTTTTTACTCGAGCTCCATCCTGTGCTATTTCTATTTACCAACCCAATATAAATTGGGTTCTTAGCAGGAACAGAACAAACTATGTCGAATTAAGGGCATCTTCATTCCTATCAAAAATGGTGGATAGAAAAATCCACAGTGGATCATGTCCTTCAAGTCGCACGTTGCTTTCTACCACATCGTTTCAAACGAAGTTTTACCATAACATTCCTCTAATTTCTAATTTTATTTTGAATCGGTATGAAATTGATTCAATATGGAATCATGAATAGTCATTGGAAAAACCGATAGATAATTTTATATTATATATATATAATAATATAATATAGATATATATAATTATATATATATAATATAATCTATACTTTACTATCTTTCTGTCTACCTATAAATATTATTACGTAGACAGAAAGGGGGTTCATTTATTTAATCTAACCCTCCTTATCATACACATGAATGAAAGATATTTCTAAAAAAGGCAAATAAACGAGTTTACTTAAATATTATTTTATTTACATTTTCAACGGATTATTCGGGATCATGAAAGGATCTTTTTTCTCGAACAAAAAAATCCTCACCCCAAACCTTTATTTAATGGATTTCCAATCACGTAACAAAATAAATTATTAACCAAATATAAACTATTCCGATAACTCAAAAGGGTAGGAAGTTTCTATATAATATGGATTTCCCACACTTCTTCTCGAGTATCAAGAGTTTGTTTGAACCAGAAAAAAAGATCTGGTTGTTTTTCCTATTTTTTCTAGGCTTTAGAAGTTTTAAGACGAACTATAAACTTAGTGCCCAAAAACTACGTACTCTTTAGTTTCCACATAAAACGTGGGGATACGCCCGTTATTTGGACTTTCTTTGGGGAAAGGCTTTTCTTTCACGTTTCGATTCTGAATGCATCATGTGAGAATTCACATTTCACAGATATGAAACCATAAAGTTAATTAATTTCAATATGAATAATACAAGCATACCCTGAATGTAGATGATTCACTCCAATTTTGATTTGATTGATTTGATTAAAATCAAAATGGGTATCTTTAGTTACACCCATATTTGACACTCGATTCCATTTTCGAGAAATAAAATGAAAGGAAATATATAATTCTACGAAGAATTCCTAGAATCAAAAATAAAAGGTTGGATGACATCGTATCCAACATTAAACATCCAAAATGAAATTAAGTGGAAAGTTGCTCAAGAGAAGAATCTTTTCTTTCTGATTGAAACGCTCTGGGACGGAAGGACTCGAACCTCCGAGTAACGGGACCAAAACCCATTGCCTTACCACTTGGCCACGCCCCATTTCGATTTCTATTCGACACTAATAAACACTAATATGACTATTAGTTATTCGTCAATACAAGAAATATATTATTGCTAGAATTCAACACATAGAAATAGAGAATAAAAAAAATGATTGATCATTGCATGGAATTCAATTAAGATATTGTATGAAACTATAATTCCTTGTATTCTCCTTTGAGAACGAAAGGAAGGATTTTGTATTGGGGAGAGTTCGAAGAAAAGGAAGTTTTACCTGTCCCTTTTTTTGAAGTTTTCCCTCATAAAAATAACTCAATAAAAATCCAATTTTCTAATATACAAGAACGAAATTTTGTTATGCTTAATATCTTTAGTTTAATTTCTATCTGTCTTAATTTTACCTTTTATTTCAATAGTTTTTTCTTCGCTAAATTGCCTGAAGCTTATGCCTTTTTCAATCCAATCGTAGATGTTATGCCTGTCATACCTTTATTCTTTTTTCTATTAGCTTTTGTTTGGCAAGCTGCTGTAAGTTTTCGATGAAATATTTCATATTCTGCGAAATTCATTATTTATTCGAAAAAAAATTCTAAAATAAGATCCGAGAATTCTTACACCTTGAACCCTGGATTCAACAAAAACGGAAATTATTGTATATTGAATAACCGCGGTGAGAAATTTTGATTAACATTTTTCCTCGTCCTTACCTTTGAGGAAACAAGGACTTTTTTATAAGGTCCCCCACAATACCAAATACTGAATTGGATGCGGCAAAAAAATTTTTGTAATGAAGGAGTTAGATCTTTCTTATTACAAATAAATTTGTTAAAATCTCCTTTTTTTCATTTTTGGGATGTCATGTCAAAATTGTGTATGAAATAAATAAAGGTAATCCATTCCCTTAAAAAAAAAAAAAAAAGATCTTGGAGATTGTGTAATGCTTACTCTCAAACTCTTTGTTTACACAGTAGT